TGTATGTTGATTGACTGTTAATACGTTGATTGATTGACTGTTATATGTCGATTGATTGACTGTTAATACGTTGATTNATATGGGCGGAAGATACGAAAAAAAGTGACGAAAATAATGATTGAATTTATTAATGTAACTCCAGCGTTGATGACATAAAAAATGATGATGAATAAAATATGTCATCACACGTCATCATAACGCGATAAATTATGATGGATGACATCGATGATATTTTAGTTGAAAATTCCTAGTGTTGTTTAGAAAGTTAGAGGAAGTGTAAAAGTAAGAAATTATGTCCAACAAGCATTCACTAAATAGCAACATAGCTTAATAGTCTGTGGATACACCATAACCAAATGGAAAACAAAGTGCATCAGAGTAAAGATGATTCCCCATATACGCCAACCGTCTCATCCAGTTATTCTTGAGGGCCAAAAAACAGACCGCCGGTCATTGTATGCTCACGTCTATAGATTGTATTTACCCGCCGCACTGGAAGGGCAGCCTGAAGAAGCCCCAAAAAAAGAAATACTATATGTGCCGAAACACTTGAGATGCCGCGATTACGAGGCCAACATGATGAAACACATTAACCAATAGCCCCTGTGGCGCGCAAGTTCGCAGGAGTGAACCAAGGTGTGACCCTGACCGAGGAACCAGAGGCGCAAAAGCGCAAGTTGGGCTAGGGTGTAGGGGGAATGAATGGTCCTGACGCTAGTAACGTAGTATCTTTCAGACACCGGGTTGCTGGTTTCACGTGAGAAGACCGATTAATAGATAACCTAATCCGAAGCTACCGGTACAACGAGAGAGGATGCAAGTTTGACCCGTTACCATGCATGCTAGGTAGAGCAAGCACTGCCCGTAGGGTATACCAAGAATTGTACAATCCACCCCTATATGGTATTAGTACGCTAACAGATCTACTACACTCCTTAAGCATTGCACTCCGCATGATCCTGAAAGTAGAGCTGGCCTCTAGCAGATCCCACCCATACAGAGTAGTCTAGACCTAATACATACACTATATAATCCCCAAGCATGCACTAGCATGGCTAGAGTACATGGACTGTTTAAACCCAATACATACACTTAAGTATCCGAGAATCCATACACTATATAACCCCTATACATGCAAAAACATGGCTAAAGTACATGAACCATATAGACCTAGTACATACATTATATGTATTATTTACATACGCTCAGTAATCTGTTCCGTTCATTGTAAGTGTACAGTAGCTTTGTAGGCCTAGATATACACTTAATGTTTGGATAAGAGAAGTAGTACATCCCTCATCATTGTGGGGATACAAGCAATGCACACCCACATAAGCTTAGGGTCCAGAATTCAGAAGAGTTTGTACTTACATCGATCACAGTCCTGCAGTTTATACTGTGGGGGGGTAGGGGGGGTACCGCTATAGTGGGGAATGAGGGGAATGTACTTGCAGCATATTCGGGGTAATCTTAGCTGTTCCTGTAGTTGAGATTTGTCAATGGCGGCTTTTCAAGCCGTAGACCTTGGAGAGAGGCCAAGCAGGAATATACTGTGACTTATTTTGTACTCTTTTTGAGCGTGGGTTTTACTTTGGGGGGTTTGGCAGTAGCGTCCAATCCTTCTCCCTACTACGGGGTGGTAGGGTTGGTGCTAGCGTCCGTGGTTGGTTGTGGGTGGTTATTAAGTTTGGGGGTCTCATTTGTGGCGTTGGTGCTGTTTATGGTATATTTGGGTGGAATACTGGTGGTTTTTGTGTACTCTGTGTCTCTGGCGGCGGATCCATTTCCCGAGGCTTGGGGGGATTGGCGTGTTGTGGGGTACGGTGCGGGGTTTGCTCTGGTACTTGCTGTTGGGGTGGTGGTAGGGGGCTTTGTTGAGTGATGGAAGTTGGGGGTAGTTACTGTAGATGGTGGGGGAATGTTTTCTGTTCGGTTGGATTTTAGTGGGGTGGCTATGTTCTACTCGTATGGGGTGGGGATGTTTTTGGTGGCGGGGTGAGGGTTGCTGCTAACTCTGTTTGTTGTGTTGGAGCTTGTTCGAGGGTTATCTCGTGGGGCTCTTCGAGCAGTTTAGGGGGGTCAGAGAGTAGTTTAATGTAGAATACCAGCTTTGGGAGCTGGAGATAGAGGTTTAAGCCCTCTTTTTCTGAGGTGGGGTGGTTGGTAGAGGAAACTCTAAGAAGAGGTGGAGTCTTCGCTCTTTGGTTTACAAGACCAATGTTTTTGTTAAACTATTAGAGTATTTTAGTGGTTGAGTATTTTATTCTCTAGGGCTCCGATAATGGGGAAGAGGATTAGGAGGATGGAGAAGTAGGTGAGGGAGGCTAGTTGGCCAATGATGATGAAGGGGTGCTCTACGGGTTGGCTACCGACTCAGGTGAGGATAAGGAGGTTGGCGATTAGGGCTCAGAATAGGAGTTGAGAGAGAGGGCGGAAGGCTATTGTGCGCTGTTTGGATTTGTGGAGGAGGGGGCTTAGGAATAGGATTAGTACGGAGGCTGCTAGGGCTAGTACTCCCCCCAGTTTGTTGGGGATTGAGCGTAGGATAGCGTATGCAAATAGGAAGTATCACTCTGGTTTGATGTGAGGGGGTGTGACGAGTGGGTTTGCTGGGGTGAAGTTCTCTGGGTCTCCTAGCATATTGGGTGAGAATAGGGCGAGGGTTATTAGTGGGGTGAGTATGAGGATAAAGCCTAGGGTATCCTTTAGGGAGAAGTAGGGGTGGAAGGGAATCTTATCGCAGTTGGATACGATTCCTAGGGGGTTATTCGAGCCTGATTCGTGGAGGAAGGTAATGTGGATTAGGGCGAGGCCTGTGATTACAAAGGGGAGGAGGAAGTGTAGGGCAAAGAATCGGGTTAATGTGGGGTTGTCTACTGAAAATCCGCCTCAGGCTCACTCTACAAGGGTTTGGCCAATATAGGGGATGGCTGAGAATAGGTTAGTGATGACTGTAGCCCCTCAGAATGATATTTGGCCTCATGGTAGGACATAGCCTACGAAGGCAGTTGCTATGAGGGTAAGTAGGAGGATAACTCCTGTGTTTCAGGTCTCTTTGTATAGGTATGAGCCATAGTAGAGTCCTCGTCCGATGTGTAGGTAGATGCAGATGAAGAAGAATGAGGCTCCGTTTGCGTGTAAGTTGCGGATTAGTCAGCCGTACTGTACGTTTCGGCATGTGTGAGCAACGGATGAGAAGGCCAAGGTTGTATCTGCTGTGTAGTGCATGGCTAGTAGTAGGCCAGTTAGGATTTGTGTTATTAGGCAGATGCCTAGGAGGGATCCAAAGTTCCATCAGGCGGAGATGTTTGGAGGGGTGGGTAGGTCGATTAGGGAGCTGTTGACTATTTTTAGCAGGGGGTGGGATTTTCGGAGGTTGAGGGCCATTAGTTTGGGGGTTATGTTAGTAGGATGAAGATGAGGATGGATAGGGCAAAGGACCCGAGGTAGGTTTTGATTAGTCCGGTGTGGAGGGTGGTAGAGGTTTTGGCTGCTATGAGCTGTAGGTCGGCTAGTCCTTCGGGGCCTATTTTTTTGTATCAGGATAAGTCGATTAGGTGGGAGGCAATTTTTTGTCCGCTGCTTAGTAGGTTTGTGGAGCTGAGGCGGTGGGTTAGGGGGTTGAAGTAGCCTAGCAGGGTAGAGAAGTTTAGGGGGGTGCTTTGTTTTGGTTGGGTTAGGGTTTGTGTTAGGTTTGATAGTTCGAGGGCTAGGATTGTGCCAAGGATGGTGACGATGAGGGCTGCGGTTTTTGTTAGTGTAGGTATAGTTATAGGGGGTGTTTTTGTAGGGAGGATGTAGGATGTAATGAGTAGACCGGCTAGGATGCTACCTAAGGCGAGGCGGGTGATGGGGTTTGTAAGTGTTGGGTTGTTTTCGTTTACTGGGGTAGCTGTTGGTGTACGGGTGAATCCTGTTTGGACTAGAAGGGTTATGCGCAGGCTGTAAGTTGCGGTGAATGATGTGGCTAGGAGTGTTAGGAGTAGTGCTCAGGTGTTTAGGTAAGAGGTGTTTAGGTTTTCGATGATGAGATCTTTTGAGTAAAATCCTGCTAGGAATGGGGTTCCTATTAGGGCTAGGTTGCCGATAGTTAGGCAGGAGGTGGTTGTTGGGAGTGTTTTTTGGAGGCCGCCTATCTTTCGGATGTCCTGTTCTCCGTTGAGGTTGTGAATGATGGATCCTGCGCAGAGGAATAGTATGGCTTTGAAGAAGGCATGGGTTGAGATGTGTAGGAAGGCTAGCTGTGGGAGGTTTAGTCCGATGGCTGTTATTATTAGTCCTAGTTGGCTGGATGTGGAAAAGGCAATGATTTTTTTGATGTCGTTCTGTGTGAGGGCGCATGTGGCGGCGAATAGTGTGGACAGGGCTCCTAAGCATAGGCATAGGGTGAGGGCAGTTTGGTTGTTGGACAGTATGGGGTGGGTCCGGATGAGAAGAAAAACTCCGGCTACTACTATTGTGCTGGAGTGGAGTAGGGCGGAGACTGGTGTTGGGCCTTCTATGGCGGCTGGCAGTCAGGGGTGAAGGCCGAATTGGGCTGATTTTCCTGCTGCTGCTAGGATAAGACCTAGGAGGGGGAGTGTGGGGGTTTGGGTGGGGGAGAAGGCTTGCTGTATTTCTCAGGTGTTTATGTTTGAGGCTAGTCAGGCTATACTTAGGATGAGGCCAATGTCTCCGATCCGGTTGTAGAGTACGGCTTGGAGTGCAGCTGTGTTGGCTTCTGCTCGTCCATGTCATCAGCCAATTAGTAGGAATGATATGATTCCAACTCCTTCTCAGCCAATGAATAGTAGAAATATGTTGTTGGCAATGGTTAGGGTTAATATGGCGATTAGGAATACTAGGAGATGTAAGAAGAATTTTGTAATATGGGGGTCTGAAGCTATGTACCATGTGGCGAATTGGAGGATGGATCATGTTACGAATAGTGCGATTGGGAAGAATATTATAGAGTATTGATCTATTTTGAGGCTGATTGGGATTTTAAAGTTTGTGATGAATTTTCATTCTCAGTGGGAGGTGATACTTTCTGTGCCCGAGTATATGAAGAGTGTTATTGGTACTAGGCTGGTTAGGAAGGCGGTTTTGACAGAGTGTGTGAGAGTGGCGGGGGAGTTTTGGAATTTTTTTGAGAGGAGTGGGAGGAAGATTGGTGTAAGGATGATTGTTAGTGTGAGGAGTATGGAGGTGTTGAGGAGGAGTATGATCTCCATTACTTTTACTTGGAGTTGCACCAAGATGAGTGGTTCCTAAGACCAATGGATTACTGTTATCCTTTAAAAGTAAGGGGGCTGAGGTTTTAGACTCAGATGCAAGAGTTAGCAGTTCTTGCTGGTTGAACCTCCCCTCGGCAGGTAAGAAGGTTCTAACTTCTATTTTTAGAATCACAGTCTAATGTTTGGGTTGAAACTATACTTGCATTAGGGGGTTCCGGAAATAAGTTCTGGTTTTAGGATGAGGAGTAGTATAGGGATAATGTGGAGGGCTATTAGGAGGTGTTCTCGTGTATTTGAGTTTTGGATAGATGTGATATGGGTGGGAAGTGTTCCTCGTTGGGTTGTAAGTAATATAAATAGGGTGTATGAGGCGGTTAGGAGGGTTGCAATTCCGGTTAGGATGATTGTAGGGGAGGATCAGTTGAATAGGGCAATTATAATGGTTAGTTCTGCTATCAGATTTGTTGTTGGGGGTAGTGCTATGTTTGTGAGGTTGGCTAGTAGCCATCAGGTGGCTGTGAGTGGAAGGAGGGGTTGGAGGCCTCGTGTTAAGAGGAGGATTCGGCTGTGAGTGCGTTCGTAATTTGTGTTCGCTAGGCAGAATAGTATTGAGGATGTTAGTCCGTGTGAGATTATGAGGATTATTGCTCCTGAGAAGGATCAGGAGGTTTGGATTATGCTTGCAGCGATGACTAGGCCTATATGGCTTACGGAGGAGTAGGCAATGAGGGATTTTAGGTCAGTTTGACGGAGACAAATTGAGCTGGTTATTAGTGCTCCTCATAGGGCTAGGGTGAGAAATGGGTAGTGTAGGTAGTTTGAAGTGGGATTTATTAGAAGGGTGACTCGTATGATACCGTATCCACCTAGCTTGAGGAGTAGGGCAGCGAGTAGTATGGATCCTGCAATTGGGGCTTCTACGTGGGCTTTGGGTAGTCACAGGTGGAGGCCGTATAGGGGTGCTTTTACTATGAAGGCTATTAGTAGGGCTAGGCTTGATAGGAGGTTAGCTCAGGAGTCGGTTGGTGTGGGGTGAGTTAGTTGTAGTATTGTTAAGTGGAGGGTGCCGATTTGTGTGTGAAGGTGTAAGATTGTGATGAGTAAGGGTAGGGAGCTAATGAGGGTGTAGAATAGTAGGTAGATGCCAGCGCTTAGGCGTTCTGGTTGGTTTCCTCATCGGGTGATTAAGATTAGGGTGGGGATTAGGGTTGCTTCAAATGAGATGTAGAATAGTATAAGTTCTGTAGTGGAGAAGGCTAGAATGATGAATGGTTGGACTGTGATTAGGGTTATAATAAAGGTTCGTTTTCGGGTAGGTGGTTCGTGTTGAAGGTGATGTTGGCTTGCTATGATTATGAGGGGTAGTAGTCAGCAGGATAAGACGAGCAGAGGGGAGGAGATTTGATCGATGCCTGTTCATTGGGTTAGGTTTTTATGTGGGTAGTAGGTTGGGAGTAGTCATTGGAGGCTGATGGTAGCGATTAGGAGGCTGTGGGTAGTGGTATTAACTCATAGGAATTTTCGTGGTGATAGGAGGGTTGTGGGGAGGAGTATGATTGTTGGGAGGATAATTTTTAACATTGTAGAAGGTTTAGGTTATGCAGGTGGTCGGAGCCGTGAGTGCGTGTGGAGGCTACTAGTATTGCAAGGCCTGTGCCTGCTTCACATGCTGAGAATGTAAGTATAAGTACAGGTATGAGGGTAAATGAGGTTGCTTGGTTTTCAATGGGTCAGACTGATAAGGCAATGTATATGGATAGTATCATGCTTTCTAGGCATAATAGGGCAGAGATTAGGTGAGTTCGGTGGAAGGCTAGCCCTAAGCTGCTTAGGGTAAAGGCTGAGTAGAAGCTTAGGTGTAGGGGTGACATGAAGAAAGTCATAGGGTTAGGCTATGGTCTGTTGAGTCGAAATCAACTGTCTTGGTTAGACTAACTTTCTATGTTTATTCAGCTCATTCTAGGCCTCCTTGTATTCACTCGTAGATTAGTCCTAGTGTGAGTAGGAGGATTATGATGGAGGCTCAGGTTAGGGTAGTGGTTGGGGATTGGAGTTGGATAGCTCATGGGAGAGGGAGTAGGAGGGCAATTTCTAGATCGAATAGGAGGAATAAGATAGCTACTGAGGAAGAATCGGATTGAGAATGGAAGTCGGGCAGATCCGAGAGGGTCAAAGCCGCATTCGTATGGTGATAGTTTTTCTGAGTCTGGGGTTATTTGGGCAAGTCAGAAGTTTAGTGTGGTTAGGATAGTGCTTAGGGTGAGGGAGAGGATAAGTATGAATATGATTATGTTGATTGCTCTTCTCTGGGGTTAGTACCAGATTCTAGAGATTGGAAGTCAATTGTAATTAGTATACTAGAAGAGCAGGATCCTCATCAGTAGATGGTTATGTAGAGGAATAATCAGATGACGTCTACGAAATGTCAGTATCAGGCTGCTGCTTCGAATCCGAAGTGATGGTTTGATGTGAAGTGAAATTTGATTAGTCGTAGGAGGCAGATTAGTAGGAAGGAGGATCCGATGAGTACATGAAGTCCGTGGAATCCTGTGGCGACAAAGAAGGTTGAGCCGTATACGCCATCGGCGATTGAGAAAGGTGCTTCGTAGTATTCTATTGCTTGGAGGGCTGTGAAGTAGAATCCTAGTAGGATTGTCAGGGTAAGTGCGTGGATTGCTTGTTTTCGGTTGCCCTCTGTGATACTGTGGTGGGCTCATGTTACGGTAACGCCTGATGCTAGGAGAATAGCGGTGTTTAGTAGGGGTACTTCTAAGGGGTTGAGGGGTTTGATTCCTGTTGGGGGTCATTGTCCTCCTAGTTCTGGGGTGGGGACTAAGCTAGAGTGGAAGAATGCCCAGAAGAAGCCCAAGAAGAAGAATGCTTCGGATGTAATAAAAAGGATTATTCCGTAGCGTAGGCCTTTTTGGACTGTGGGAGTGTGATGTCCTTGGAATGTACCTTCTCGTACGATATCGCGTCATCATTGTAGTATAACTAGGATTATGGAGAGTAGGCCTAGGCTTAGGAGTTGCGAGGAGTTGTAGTGGAATCATATGATTAAGCCTGAGGTGGTGAGTAGGGCTGCGGCAGCTCCGAAGATAGGTCAGGGGCTTGGGTCTACTATGTGGTAGGAGTGTGCTTGGTGTGCCATTAGATGTTTTCTTGTAAGTATAGGCTTAGTAGGAGGACGAAGACGTAAGCTTGGATTATGGCTACTGCTACTTCTAGGATGGTTAGTAGAAGTAGGATTAATGTGGTTAGGATTGATACGGTTGGTATGATGGGGAGGAGGGCAGTGGTGGCTGTAGAGATGAGTTGGATCAGTAGGTGCCCTGCTGTGAGGTTTGCCGTGAGGCGGACTCCTAGGGCAAGTGGGCGGATGAGTAGGCTGGTGGTTTCGATTATGATGAGGGCTGGGATTAGGGGTGTGGGGGTTCCTTCTGGTAGGAGATGTCCTAGGGAGGCTGAAGGTTGGTTTCGTAGACCTGTAAGGAGTGTAGCGAGTCAAAGTGGGAAGGCTAGCGCTATGTTTATTGATAGTTGGGTGGTTGGGGTAAAGGTGTATGGTAGGAGACCCAGTAGGTTGATGGTGAGGAGAAAGATTATTAATGATGTTAGGATTAGGGCTCATTTGTGGCCTTTCTTGTTTAGTGGTATTATTAGTTGTTTTGTGATTAGATGAAAGAGTCATAGTTGGAGAGTGGAGAGGCGGTTGGTGATTCATCGGTTGCTAGGTGTGGGGAATAACAGGGTAGGAAATAATATTGCGAGAAGGATTAATGGGATTCCTAGGAGGTAGGGGCTTGTGAATTGGTCAAAGAAGCTTAGGTTCATGGTCAGAGTCAGGGTGAAGTTTTAGTGGTTATGGGGGTTTTATTGGATGGGGGATTGGTGAGTGTGAATGATAGGAGTTTAGGTTGAATGATTAGTGAGAAGGTTAGTCATGATGTTAGCATGATGAAGAATCATGGATTTGGGTTGAGCTGTGGCATATCACTAAGGAGGGGTGGGTGGTCCTCTTTCTCTAGCTTAAAAGGCTAGTGCTGCTTCATAGCTTCTTAGTGATTAGGATGATAGTAGTGAAGATCAGCCCTCGAAGTGAGTAAGGGGGGTGGATTCTACTACAATTGGCATGTAGCTGTGGTTAGCCCCGCAGATTTCTGAGCATTGGCCGTAGAAGATTCCTGGGCGGGTAGTGATGAATGATGTCTGGTTTAGTCGTCCTGGAATGGCATCGGTTTTTACTCCTAGAGTTGGGATTGCTCAGGAGTGGAGAACATCACCTGCGGTGACGATGATACGGATGGGTGATTCTATGGGGATAATGACACGATGGTCGACTTCTAATAGCCGGAAGTGTCCTAGTGGAAGTTCTGTTGTGGGGATTATGTATGAGTCGAATGTTAGGTCTTTAAAGTCTGTGTATTCGTAGGTTCAGTATCATTGATGTCCGATGGCTTTTAGAGTGAGGTCGGGCTCATCAATTTCGTCTATTATGTAAAGGATTTGTAAGGAGGGAAGGGCGAGTAGGATGAGGACGATGGCTGGTAGGATTGTTCAAATTAATTCTACTTCTTGTGCGTCGACGGTGTTTGAGGAGAGTTTTTCTATGAGTATAAGTGCTAAAAGATAGAGGACTAAGCTACAAATTGCTAGTGCGACTATTAGGGCATGGTCGTGAAATTCAACGAGTTCTTCTATGATAGGGGATGAGGCATCTTGGAATCCGAATTGTGAGGGATTGGCCATGCGAGATGTACAGGATTTTCACCTGTGATTTAGCCTTGACAAGGCTATGTAATTGGGTTGGTTTACTAACGTCTCATAAGAAAGAAGCATAAGAGGTTTGATGCGGTTGGCTTGAAACCAGCGTACGAGGGTTCGATTCCTTCCTTTCTTGTACTTGAACGAAGGCTGGTTCTTCAAAGGTGTGGTATGGAGGTGGGCAGCCGTGAATTCATTCGATGTTGGTGGCAGTTAGTTCTGGTTGTATGACTTTTCGTTTTGATGCGAAGGCCTCTCAGATAATGAATATTAGTATGATGACGGCTGTTATTGAGATTAGCGAGCCGATGGAGGATATGGTGTTTCATAGGGTGTAGGCGTCTGGGTAGTCGGAGTATCGTCGTGGCATACCTGCTAGGCCTAGGAAGTGCTGTGGGAAGAAGGTTAGATTTACACCTGTGAATATGACTCCGAAGTGGGCTTTAGCTCATGTAGGGTGTAGGGTATATCCGGTGAATAGGGGGAATCAGTGGGTGAATCCCGCTAGGATGGCAAAGACAGCTCCCATAGAGAGAACGTAGTGGAAGTGGGCAACTACGTAGTATGTGTCGTGCAGAGCGATGTCTAGTGAGGAGTTTGCTAGAACGATTCCTGTTAGGCCACCAATGGTGAAGAGGAAGATAAAGCCTAGGGCTCATAGTATTGGGGGTTCTCATTTGATGGTTCCTCCGTGCAGTGTGGCCAATCAGCTGAAGACTTTAATGCCTGTTGGGATGGCGATGATTATAGTAGCTGAGGTGAAATATGCTCGGGTGTCTACGTCTATCCCGACTGTAAATATATGGTGGGCTCATACGATGAAGCCTAGAAATCCAATGGATAGTATGGCTCATACTATTCCTATGTAGCCGAATGGTTCTTTCTTACCTGCATAGTATGTTACTACATGTGAGATAATTCCGAAGCCTGGTAGAATTAGGATGTATACTTCTGGGTGGCCAAAAAATCAGAATAAATGTTGGTATAGAACCGGGTCTCCTCCTCCGGCCGGGTCGAAGAATGTAGTATTTAGGTTTCGGTCTGTTAGTAGTATGGTAATGCCAGCAGCGAGAACTGGGAGTGAGAGTAGGAGCAGGACAGCTGTAATGAGGACTGATCATACGAATAGGGGGGTTTGATATTGTGAGAGGGCTGGTGGTTTTATATTAATGGCGGTTGTGATGAAGTTAATTGCTCCTAAGATAGATGATACACCTGCTAGGTGAAGGGAGAAAATGGCCAAGTCTACTGAGGCTCCGGCGTGGGCGAGATTACCAGCTAATGGGGGGTATACGGTTCAGCCTGTACCTGCTCCTGCCTCTACTGTGGAGGAGGCTAGTAGGAGTAGGAAGGATGGGGGAAGGAGTCAGAAGCTTATGTTGTTTATGCGTGGAAATGCTATGTCAGGAGCGCCGATTATAAGGGGGACTAGTCAGTTTCCAAATCCTCCGATTATAATAGGTATGACCATGAAGAAGATCATTACGAAGGCGTGGGCAGTAACAATTACGTTATAGATTTGGTCGTCTCCTAAGAGGGTCCCTGGTTGTCCGAGTTCTGCACGGATGAGCAGGCTAAGGGCAGTTCCGACTATGCCGGCTCATGCACCGAAGATTAGGTATAGTGTGCCGATATCTTTGTGGTTAGTTGAGAATAGTCATCGATTAATGAAGGTCACAGGTAAGATGGCCGAGTGTTGAGGCGTTAGGCTGTAGTCCTTTTTACAGAGGTTTGATTCCTCTTCTTATCGACTCTGTAGTGAAATTCATATTGAGTTGCAAGCTCATTGATGTACATTAAGAGTGTGCCGGAGTCTGACTAGACGGAAGCCTGTTGGTTTGGGCATTTAGCTGTTAACTAGAGTTTTGTGGGATCAAAGCCCACCTGTCTAGGTGTAAGGCCCTAGCTTAATTAAAGTGTCTGGGTTGCATTCAGGAGATGCAGGTTAATATCCTGCGGGTCTTAGCAGAAACTAAGAGGGTTTAACTCTTGTTTAAGGCTTTGAAGGCCTTTGGTTTGGACTATCCTAAGTTTCTAGGCAGTGGTTAAGATCATGGGGGAGAGGGGTAAGAGTAGGGTGGATAGGGAGGTGAGGATGGCGATTAGGGTGTTTGTTGGTTTATTAATATGCCATTGTTTTATGTGGTTTGTGGAGTTTGGTGGGAGTGTGATGGTTGAGTAGTACGCTAGGCGGAGGTAGAAGAATAGTCCTAGTAGTGAGAGTATGGTGATGATAGTAGCTGTTGTAGTTATTTCCTGTTTGGTGAGTTCTTGGATAATGAGTCATTTGGGTAGGAAGCCTGTTAGTGGAGGGAGTCCGGCTAGGGAGAGTAGGACTAGCATTAAGGTTGCATTTAGTATAGGGATTTTTGTTCATGAGGTTATTATTGTGGGGAGTTTTAGGGTTTTGGTTGTGTTGAGGGTGAGAAATACGGTGGCGGTTATTAGTGTGTATAGGTAGAAAGTTAGTAGTGTAAGTTTAGGGTTGTAGATGATAATGATTGCTATTCAGCCCAAGTGGGAGATGGATGAGAAGGCTAGGATTTTTCGGATTTGTGTTTGGTTCAGTCCTATTCAGCCGCCTAGGGCTGCTGAGGCGATGGCTATGGTAGTTAAGAGTGTCGGGTTGAGTGAGTGGGATGTTAGGAAGAGGATGGTGATTGGGGGGAATTTTATTATTGTTGATAAGAGTAGGGCGGTAGTTAGGGATGAGCCTTGAAGGACTTCTGGGAATCAGAAGTGGAATGGTACCAGTCCTAGTTTTATTGCAATTGCTGTTGTTATTAGGAGACAGGCTGTTGGGTGATTTAGTTGGGTGATATCTCATTGTCCGGTTGATCAGGCATTGATTATGCTGGAGAAGAGAACTAATGCGGATGCGGTTGCTTGTACTAGGAAGTATTTGATTGCGGCTTCAACAGCTCGCGGATGATGGGATTTTGAGATGAGGGGGATGATGGCTAGGGTGTTGATTTCTAGTCCAGTTCAGGCTATTATTCAATGGTTGCTTGAGATTGTGATGGTTGTTCCTAGAAGAAGACTTAGGAGGGAGATTAACTTTGCATGGGGGTTCATTAGTAGAGGAAGGGGTTAAACCATCATTTTCGGGGTATGGGCCCGATAGCTTTATTAGCTGACCCTACTAGGAAATAATATAAAGGAAGTATGAAGAGTTTTGATCTCTTCTGTGTAGGTTCAATTCCTACTTTTCTAAAATCTTTTATAGGAAATGAGAGGGCTGGTATACCTCTATGTTCACTTTATCATAGTGACCCTTTACGTTCAGGCACATTTCCTTAGGTAAGGAGGTAGGCCTGCGTAGCAGATTGGCATGCTAGTGTGTCAAAGACATAGTGCTAATGTTAGTGGTAGGAAGTTTTTTCAGAGGAGGTGTATGAGCTGGTCATAGCGAAATCGGGGGTAGGAAGCGCGAATTCATAAAAAGCCAGAGGAGAGGAGTAGGGTTTTTGTAGCTAGTGCTAGGGGAAATAGCTCTGGGGAGAGGTTTAATGAGCTAGGATTCAGGAACAGGAGGGTAGTTAATGTGTTTATTAGTATGATGTTTGCGTATTCAGCTAGGAAGAATAAGGCGAATGGTCCTGCAGCGTATTCTACATTGAAGCCTGATACTAGTTCGGACTCTCCTTCTGTTAGGTCGAATGGGGCTCGGTTTGTTTCGGCGAGTGTGGAGATATATCATATTATTGTGAGGGGTCAGGAGCAGAAGATGAGGTATAGTGGTTCTTGGGTGGTGGCAAGGGTGTTTAGGGTATAGTTCCCGCTTAGTATGATAATGGATAAAAGGATGATAGCTAGTGTTACTTCATAGGAAATAGTTTGTGCTACTGCTCGGAGTGCACCGATTAGTGCGTATTTTGAGTTTGAGGCTCAGCCTGATCATAGGATTGAGTATACTGCTAGGCTGGACATGGCTAGGAGGAAAAGGAGGCCTAGATTTAGGTCGGCAAGTGAGAAAGGGAGTGGAAGGGGAATTCAAATTGTGATTGCTAGAAGGAGGGCTAGCATGGGGGTTAGAATGAAGAGGAGGGGGGAGGAGGTGGAGGGACGGATGGGTTCTTTGATGAATAGTTTTACTCCGTCCGCTACAGGTTGCAGTAATCCGAAAGGACCTACGATGTTTGGTCCTTTCCGGGCTTGCATGTAGCTTAAGATTTTTCGTTCTACTAGTGTTAGGAAGGCTACGGCGATTAGGATTGGGATGGCGTAGGATAGGGCTATAATAAGGTGGGTTATGGTAGAGGGTCATGTCATGGGGAAATGTATGGGAGCTAGGGAGAGGATTTGAACCTCTGGGTAAAGGGCTTAAGCCTTTTGCATTTGCCGAGCTCTGCCACGCTAGCAATCCTTTTCTAGGATGTGGGGGTTGTGGGTGTCCTTTTGGCAGTTTAGTTGGATTCACTGCTTAGAGGGAGGGCATGCTTGTAGTATTGGCTCTACTTTTCCGGTCCTTTCGTACTGGGAAAAGTTTATCATAGATAGAAACCGACCTGGATTGCTCCGGTCTGAACTCAGATCACGTAGGACTGTTAATCGTTGAACAAACGAACCCTTAATAGCGGCTGCACCATTAGGATGTCCTGATCCAACATCGAGGTCGTAAACCTCCTTGTCGATATGGGCTCTTGAAGGAGATTGCGCTGTTATCCCTGGGGTAGCTTGGTCCATTAGTCAGGCTTGTGCTGGGTCTGGTTACTGTTAGTACGTTGAGGTGTCGCTCTTGGTTAAGAGGTGTGGTCTTATTTTTGGAGGGTTTGTTTTTCTCCAAGGTCGCCCCAACCGAAAAATGCGGGCCAGTGTTTGGAGAGGGTGTGCGGGCCTGGTAGGCTTAGGAGTTAAGTGTGGGGTGGCCGCTGATTTTTAAGTTCCACAGGGTCTTCTCGTCTTATGTGCCTATTCCTGCTTTTGCACAGGAAGATCAATTTCACTGATTATCTGCAGGAGACAGTTAAGACCTCGTTTAGCCATTCATACAAGTCTCGATTTATGGGACAATTGATTGCGCTACCTTCGCACGGTTAGGATACCGCGGCCGTTGAACGTGGGGGTCACTGGGCAGGCATCACCTTCAATACTTGGTTGGCTGAAGGCTATGTTTTTGGTAAACAGTCGGGCCTTGGGTTTGCCTAGTTCCTTCTGCAGATTTAAATCTTTCTTGTAGGCGCTCCTGAGTTGGGTTAACAGGGTGTGTTCAATATTTTGTCTTGTCAAAGTTGTGGTATTAGTTGGTCTGTTAATAATGGAGTGATGTAAGCTTGCGCCTGAGAGGGTGAGAGGCCCTAGTTACTTATTTTAGCATTAATTCTTCTATTACTATAGGTTAGCCTGTTGGTGGTAAGGGAGTCGTATAGTCTTCAGATTTTTGGGATGTGGAGCTTTGACGCACTCTTTGCTGATGGCTGCTTAAGGGCCTACAAGTTTAGGGAGTAAGGTTGGGTAGTTATCCGCTAGGGAAGGTGTGTCCTTCTTTAAAGGGGCTGTACCCCCTTTGAATAGCTCTTGATTCGCTACGTAGGAGGTTGGGCGAGGTCCGTGGAGGAGAATTAAGAGGGAACTCAGATTCGCTTCACAGGCAACCAGCTATCACCTGGCTCGATAGGCTTTTCACCTCTACTGACAAGTCTTCCCACTCTTTTGCAACAGAGACGGGTTCGCTCTGGGATAGCTGCTTGTAAGTAGCTCGCTCAGGTTTCGGGGTGGCAAGCTGAAATTCATTTTGCTTGGTGGTTCTTGCTAAATCATGATGCAAAAGGTACAAGGGTTTATCTTTGCTATTTGTTGCTTGGGTTTTTCATTGTTATTTCATCTTTCCCTTACGGTACAAATGTCTCTATAGCGCCAAAGTATCTTTTCTATCGCCTATACTAAGTTATGGAAAAAAATGTTTTAATTTGGTAGTGGAGTGGATTTTTGGTGTGTTCTATTAGTAGTATAGTTGGGCTAGAGTTGGCTTCAAGATGATCTGTAAGGGGCAGATATCTTTCAGGTGTAAGCTGAATGCTTTGTGTTTAGCTACATCTTGGTGTGCTAAGTGCACCTTCCGGTACACTTACCTTGTTACGACTTACCTCATCTTCAGCTGGTAGATGTATTAGTTATAAGTAATAGAGGCTTATGAGGAGGGTGACGGGCGGTATGTACGTGCTCCAGGGCCGACTTAAAGGGGGCTTTATTGTCCCGCTTTACTGCTAAATCCGCCTTCCAGGGGTGGTTTCATACCCCTTTTCGTGTTTTCTATCTTAGAAAATGTAGCCCATTTCTTCCGTCCCATGAGCTATACCTTGACCTGTCTTGTTAGCGATGTAGGGCTATTGTGCTCACTGCTGTACTCTCAGGTAGAGGTGAGCTGGCGACGGCGGTATGTAGGCTGCTGTGGCAAGGGACGGTTGGGTGTATCGTGGGTTATCGATTACAGAACAGGCTCCTCTAGGTGGGTTTGGAGCACCGCCAAGTCCTTAGAGTTTTAAGCGTTTGTGCTCGTAGTTCTCAGGCGGATGCTTCAGTGGGGTAAGCATCAAGATTTAGGGCTGGGCATAGTGGGGTATCTAATCCCAGTTTGTGTCCCAGCTTTCGTGGAGTTTAATTGATCATGGGTGCTAAGATCGTCTTGAGGGTGGCTTTTAATGCACCTTGGGCTTACGACAGCTCAGTTGCACTTTGATCTTAGTTGACGGGATAACATGGTACCACTCTTTACGCCGTATTACGGTTAATTTGGGCCTCTTGTGTGACCGCGGTGGCTGGCACAAGATTTACCGACCCTAAGTGCTGCTATAACTAAGTCAAGTTTACACTCATTGCTTAATGTTAACTACTGCTGAATACCCGTGGGGGCGTGGCTAAGCAAGGCGTCTTGGGCTACGATTCAATCATAGGTGTGCCTGATACCCGCTCCTTTGTCTTGCAAGCAAGAGATTAAGGGCATTTACACTGGTGCGCGGATACTTGCATGTATATGTTTAGCAAGAATTAACTGTAAGGTTAGGACTAAGTCTTTTGTCCCTGGGTATGATGAAGGCAACCGTCTTGGCATCTTCAGTGCCATGCTTTACTATAAGCTACAGGGAC